CCAATCATTAGTTCCCAACCACGGGGTGAATGAAATCCGATACATAAATCGGTTAATAAAAGAATCGAAAAAGCTTTTACTGTATCACTTAAGTTATATAGGAATTCCTGAACCCAAGAATTAAGAATAAAAAGTTCTTTATTACCTAAAAAAGAATAACCGCTTAGAATAACAAAACAGATTAGATTTGTCGAGAAGTGCAAAATCGTATGGATATGAGCCTCGTTGTGTATCTTGATTAATTGTATCGTTTCTTTGTGGATTCCTATAGAAATCTTTTGTAGATGTGTCTCCGAGGATTCCTTGATCATTTCGTCCAAGAAGAGGATTTCCTCTAATTCTATGAACTTTTCTAGAATACTTTTTTCTTGAATATCATTCAAAAAGATTTCAGATTTCCCAGTATTCGACCAATTAGTAATCCAGGATTCCATACTTTTAGTAAATGAGAGAGAAATCCACCAGGGCAAAAATACTATAGATGCAAGATAGAAAAGAGTAGTGAATGCTTTCTTTTTTGCCATTTTTCACCTGTTAATTTTTAATTAACCCACTTCATCTATGTGATCGAATAGTTCTGTCAAACATGAGTTCTAGACAAGGTATCAAAACTATGAATCTATTTTCTTTGTGATTTTGTTGAAATCTAGTAAAGAGAAATAGACTCAAACTCCACTTCGAATTCGAATGCAGAAATAATCAAAAATACTGTTTCCAGATATATCAATTCAGCAAATTCCAAAAAAGCCTTTCCTTTCGATGAATGACCCAAAGAAGTACTTCAAGGGAATGAATATTATTGATATTTTGAGACGAAAGAATTCTTTTTATATAAATATAAACCAATATTTCGAAAAAATTCCAACGATTGCCCATAGACAAGAATAGAATAATTGAGAGAAAGATATTGTGATGATCAAAAAATGGGCGGCAAGGAAGAAATAGATTAGTTATCATTATTACGAAAACCCATTATTGGTTAGTAAAGAACACGAACGAAAGGATAAAACAAGGTCGATTGATAAAAAAGAACTAATTAACAATCTATGATTTATCTACATCTAAAGTCTCACTTCGAACAAATATTGAACTTAAAAAAAAAACACGATTCTTGTATCTTCTACCCCCTGCTGAGAAAGCATGCGTTGAGTTCCTTTTCTCTCAAAAGACTTCAATTGGTACACGCAAGAAATAGGCCAATTCCGCGGCTTTTTGTTCAATTTCTCGGGGAGTGAAATTCTCATCCGTACGGGTCAACGGAATAGCTCCCCTGCCTCTGATGCCCATATAAAGTACACGGCGAGCATAAATACCCTCTTTAATTTCTATTCTAACGGATTGAATATCTTTTATAAAAAATCGAAGGAATATGCGACGATTTTTTCCAGGAAATCCCCAACGAAAAATACACACGATTCCTTCCTTTTTATCGAATCGATCATAACCACTACCTACATTCCAGTAGATTGTGCACCACAAATAGGAACTAATAAAGAGACCCGCGATCCCGTAGAAAGACATAATGATCCCTTGTGGAAAAAAAAGGATTTGCTGAGACGGAACAAAAGATATCAAACTTCTACCAAGATAACTGGAAGTTCCAACCAATAAGAATCCTAATGAACCTAAAAAAATAATAAGGGCCCAGAAAAAATTATTTAGTTTTCGAGACCCCGTTATAAGTTCTATCCATATATGTTCTGATCGACAACTCATACTTGATCCGATTGCATTTTATTGGAATTGAGAAAATACCCCAAATTATTTTGACTTTACTTTTTTTGTTTCGGAAGGAACTCTCACCAACTAGTACTAGTTTTATGTGAACTAGCACTAGTTTGATGCGAACCTTTAGGAGTAATTCATCAAATTGGTTAGATTCAAACTAATAACATACCCTTCATATGATATATGATTCTAATATCCATATGGATATACATATAGATCCACCAATTTTACATTTTGGGCATCCACATTCATTGATCCTGATCTAGTTGAAACTAGCTAGAACTCATTGATCCATAGATCATTTTCTGCAGGTCTAAGAGCTTTTTCCTTTATGTTCGGCGGAAATCACATGGTATACCATATTTCCTGAAATCAAAATAAATAAAATCTATGTGTTATGCTACAAGTCTAAGTTTCAAAAAAACGGATGAGATTGGATCCTCTCAGATCTAAACAATTTTGTTTTTTTGAACATGAAGAAATAAAGAAGCCATCGCAATTGCCGGAAATACTAGGCCTACTAAAGGCACAAAAATAGGGGGAAGATTTAAAGTTGTCATAAAATCGGTACCTCGATTTGCTATTTGTACCTGTTATTGTTGTTTTTGAATAACATATTTTTTTATATTTATACTAATACTAATTAATAATATTAATTAATTAGTATTAATTAGTATTAGTATAAATTTAGTATTAAAAAATTAATATTCGAAATCTTTATATACCTAAGTAAGTATATAGAATAAGTCCAAGGAATGTAGAACTAAATAAATGGGCTTATCCGTCGCTCTACATCAAAGATACATATAATAATCAACTTGATTTTTTTTCTTCATTTCTTTTTGTTTTATTCTTGTCTTCTAATTTAATAAAGAAAGAGTTATCTGCAACTTTTGATTCTTTCTACAATTAGATCTTCGGTGACCAAAGAAAACTAACCCCATTCTGATTTACTTTCATTCCGATAAGCTAATTACTTGTTTGCTAGAAATAATTGAACTTAGTGCGCTCTACTACTTGGTTGAATTGGAATTCAAAGGAAAGAAGGCGTGGAGCTTAAATAACTCACTCAAAACGCTTTTTAACAGATTACGCGGTACGATTAGGTCGAATAAGCCCTTCTGGAATAAATATTCAGCTTCTTGGGAACCTTCGGGTACTGTTTTATTCAATGTTTGTTCAATTACTCTTTTACCCGCAAATGCAATGTAGGAATTAGGTTCGGCAATAATGATATCTCCCAACATACCAAAACTGGCTGTTACCCCGCCCGTAGTAGGAGATGTAAGGATTGATACATAAAATAACTTTTTATTTAATTGATAATCATATAAGGCAGACGAAATTTTAGCCATTTGCATCAAGCTTAAACTTCCTTCTTGCATGCGCGCCCCCCCTGAAGCGCACACTATAATAAGAGGTAGAAATTGATTTGTAGCGTACTCAATCAAACGGGTGATTTTTTCCCCGACTACGGATCCCATACTACCCCCCATAAACTGAAAATCCATAATCCCAATTGCTATGGGAATACCATTTAGTTGACCTATGCCTGTTTGAACAGCCTCAGTTAATCCTGTCTTTCTTTGATAAGAATCGATACGATCTTTATAAGGCTCCTCCTCCGAATGAAATCCAATGGGATCCAGAGAGACCATGCCTTCATCCATAGGATACCAAGTACCGGGGTCAATCGAAACTTCGATTCTTTCTGAACTACTCATTTTCAAATGATATCCACATTGTTCACAAATATTCTTTTTTGATTTCAAAAATTTCTTATAATTTAATCCATAACAATTTTCGCATTGAACCCATAAATGCCTGTATTTTTGAGTTGCATCGAGATCGTTAGATCTTTCTCTTAGAGTTAAATCACTACTCTTCGGGGGGGTTCGTATACTGGACCTCCCGCCTTCACTACTAGTTCTATGTTTATCAAAAACGTACCTAGAAATGTAACTGTTAATACTATCACTTACAATGGACGTATCAATAGAGATTTGAGACTGAAGATAACTGTCGATGCAACTAGTAATGTGATTACTCCAACTAGATTGAGTATCGGACATGTACCGATTGGATAAAGAATCTTCACTCGTAGATCCATTATTCATATAACTAGAATTGCGAAAACTACAAAAATAACTTTCTAGTTCACTCATAAAAGAATGATCGTTGTCAATCTCAAAACTATGATTTTGAAGATCCAAATAAATAGAATAACTGTTTCCATTACTATCCCTAACTAAAAAAGTATCATCAGAAAGAAAGTTATGAATATCTTTGACACCAAAGAGATGATCGACATTACTGTAACTAGAATTGTCACGACCCCCCCAACTATGAATGTTTTTAGCCCTTCCTTTTCTATTTCTATCTTCACTTTCACTAGCATTTTCAATAGGACCAAGATTGTCCGGTGATTTCTTTAGCCCATACCTGTGTTCTAACTCCTTCTTAAAGACCACCGAATTAAACCACCATCTTTCCATAGAGTTTTCTTGCCCCCTATTTGCATAAGAATACAATAGATGAATAGTCATTCGATCCAAAATTCTTTAGTTGTATTTCTATTTGAATATCTTATTTCCTATCAGACGAAACATAGAAATTCCATCAATACTAATATAAGAAGTGTGAAAAAAAAAAAAAAGGATTCTCTTTTGTGGGAATCCGCGGATATATTAATATGATGGAATTGCTTTTCCTTTGAAATGAAATAGAATCCTATTTTTCTATGTCTTCGCATCAAAACAAAAAAAGAAATATTTGCTCTCTTCTAGAAATAATTTTTTCGTAAAATCTCGTCTATTAACTAATTAATAATAAGGAATAAATGAAGATTCTATTCCAACACGGAACGAAAAAGACAATATACAGGATGGGGCGAAATATTTGTGATAGTTCGCTCGATTCAGTAAAACTTCAGGATATATAAAAAATCGACTAATCCTAGGGATCCGTAGGTTTAATTGTGGATCCAAGACAACAATAGAAATCTTTTTTTTTTCTTAGATTTTCTAGTTCAAATATTCTATATTCTATAGCTATAAATATATGTATTTATCCAAAATACATGCAATAGAATCTTTGTATTCGGCCCAATCTTTTACTAAAAAGATTGGGCCGAGTTTAATTGCAATTAAATTAAGAGAACGGAGAGTAATTACTTGCTATCTTACTTATCCAAAGTATCCACTGCTTTAAACTCAAATTTGATCTCTTTCCATACCTCACAAGCGGCAGCTAGTTCAGGACTCCATTTGCTA